TTGGGGAAATGCACCCGGTGCAGTAGCTAATCGGGTGGCTTTAGAAGCATGTGTACAAGCTCGTAATGAGGGACGCGATCTTGCTCGTGAAGGTAATGATATTATTCGTGAAGCTAGCAAATGGAGCCCTGAGCTAGCCGCTGCTTGTGAAATATGGAAAGAGATCACATTCGAGTTCGAGCCAGTGGATAAGCTAGATATATAGACAAAATAAGCGCGTATAATTCAGCAATTCCTGTTTGTTCTCCTAATTGATTGCAATGAAACTTGGCCCAATCTTTTCCTCAAAAAAAGAAAGATTGGGCCAAATCGGATAAAGAATAAACATCTTATACTAATACTATACTATGAACTATGAGGGTCTTTGTGTATTTACATATATCTTTTTTTATATGTACAGACCTTACGATATACAATACAATATACAAGTATATACAAAATCTAAACATAAGAAAATAAGATCGAAGGAAGACTAAACAACTTATCTATTCTATTATTTATTGTTGGAGCCATAGGCTGAATTATGGATCCTTGGGATTGGATTGGTGGATCCTTTTATATTCTTTAGTTTCAGGCCATAGATCAAGCCAAGGGAGGGATTCCTTATACCCCTATCCTGTATATTGTCTTTTTCGTTCCCTATTGTCTTTTTCGTTCCCTGTTGTAATATAAACTCATTTTCTTATTTGACTATATGACACGAGATTCTACGAGACGATAATTCATTTTTAATTTATGGGAAGAAACAACTATGTATCTTTTTGATGAGAATTGAAAGTTTTACATGAGAAAAACCTGTCTTTATACTTTATATATCATATATCTTTTTTTGAGGAAAAGATTCTATCATAATCTCTATCATAATATTGAAATGATTCACCGGATTCCTCAAAAAGAGAATCTTTTCTTTTCAAGACTTGCTCGTTTTTCATTAACAATCTGAATTATTGGATCATATACTTCATTTGAATTCTGATGAGAAATAAAAAGAAAAAAAAATAGTAAAATGATTTTTTCTTCATCGAATGACTATTCATCTATTAGTCTTAGGTTTTTATCAAATAGGGGGCAGAAAGAATCTATGGAAAAATGTTGGTTAAATTCTATGTTGTCTAACAAGAAGTTAGAACATAGATGTGGACTAAGTAAATCAATGGATGATAGTCTTGATGCTCTTGGACATACCAGTGGAAGTGAAGAAACTATTCTAAATGATGCGGAGAAAAAGATTCCTAGTTGGGATAGTTATAGTTTCAGTAATATTAATTATCTAAATTATTTATTTGATAACAGGAATATTTGGAGTTTGATCTCTGATCATACTTTTTTAGTTAGAAATAGTAATGGTGACACTTATTCTGTATATTTTGATATTGAAAATCAGATTTTTGATATTGACAATGCTAGTTTGAGTGAACTAGAGATTCTTTTTTCTAGTTATTTGAATAGTGGGTCTAATAGTAGTAATTACTACTATTATTATTCCATGTATGATACTCAATCTAATTGGAATAATCACATTAATAGTTGCATTGATAGTTATCTTCATTTTGAAATCAATAGTGACATTTACAGTGGTATCGACAGTTACATTTTTAGTTTCATTTGTACGGAAAATATAAGTAGTATTGAAAGTGGAAATTCTAGTATCAAAACTAGTAGTAGTTCTTTCGATAGAATAGAAATATCTAATGATTTCGATATAAATACAAAATACAAACAGTTATGGGTTCAATGTGAGAATTGTTATGGATTAAATTATAAAAAATTTTTTAGTTCAAAAATGAATATTTGTGAACACTGCGGATATCATTTGAAAATGAGTAGTTCAGATAGAATCGAACTCTTTATAGATCCTGGCACTTGGGAACCTATGGATGAAGATATGGTTTCTATGGACCCCATTGAATTTCATTCAGAGGAAGAACCTTATATAGATCGCATCTCTTTTTATCAAATAAAAACGGGTTTAACTGAAGCTGTTCAAACGGGCGTAGGTCAACTAAATAGTATTCCCATAGCAATGGGAATTATGGATTTTCAGTTTATGGGAGGTAGTATGGGATCCGTAGTAGGTGAGAAAATCACCCGTTTGATCGAGTATGCTACTAATCGATCTCTACCTGTCATTATTGTGTGTGCTTCTGGAGGAGCACGCATGCAAGAAGGGAGTTTGAGCTTGATGCAAATGGCTAAAATATCTTCTGCTTTATATGATTATCAATTAAATAAAAAGTTATTCTATGTATCAATCCTTACATCTCCTACAACTGGCGGAGTTACAGCAAGTTTTGGTATGTTGGGAGATATCATTATTGCTGAACCTAATGCCTACATTGCGTTTGCGGGTAAAAGAGTAATTGAACAAACATTGAAAAAGACAGTACCCGACGGTTCACAGGTAGCTGAGTATTTATTCGATAAGGGCTTATTCGACCCAATCGTACCACGTAATCCTTTAAAAGGTGTTCTGAATGAGTTATTTCAGCTACATGGTTTCCTTCCCTTGAATCAAGATTAAAAAAAAAGATTGAAATTCTTCATTTTCAAATGGAAGTATAGCACTAGCTTCAGTTATTTTTATTTGTAGCGCATACGCATTTAGTTCATTATAATGAAAAAAAAAATAAAACTAAGAAGATGGTATTTTCTTTGGAGACATCCGTTATAAATGTAGTAAGAGTTAGAAGTTTTGGATAATGACTTTTTGACCCGGATCCCTTTTTTATTCTACCTCTCTTCCTGATTAGAAATAAGCATCCCTCTATTGACAAGATAAAAAAGAATTTCTTTCTCCTTCCGAGAAATCCGGGAAATAAAAATAAATTTCTCCGTCCTTTTGACATATTCATATATAGAACAACGAAAAATAGATAAAAAAAGATATCGAAAAAATGAAAAGAAAATATTAAATAAAAAGAAATAAGAAATCTCAAATCAAAGAAAGAAAATAGAAATATTCAAATAACAAATAATAAGAATACAGAAGTTCTTTCTATTTAGCGAAAATCCCCGTTTTTCACTAGGAATCCCTGTTTGTTGGATAAGATTGGTTAAAGTCGGGAACTCATAAGAAACTCTTTTCTATCTTTCCTTTCAAAGAAAAAAAGGTGTTTTGATGAAAGGAAAGATAGAAAGACGATGAAGATAAAGATGGGAGAAGAAGAATCCAATTTCTTAAAGCGGATTCTCATAAATATTCGTGTAGAAAGAGGAATAGGTACACTTCATTGAGTTCTACATTCGTTATTGGTTATGAAATATTTCATATTAATATTATCTTAATATTCTATCTAATAGATAGACTTATCATAAGATATCTTTATAATTATAATAGGTACAAATATGAAATTGAGGTACCCATTCTATGATAGATTTTAACCTTCCCTCTATTTTTGTTCCTGTAGTGGCCCTAGTTTTTCCGGCAATCGCAATGGCTTCTTTATCTCTTTATGTCCAAAGAAATAAGATTGTCTAAATATGATGGGACCAAATCTCATCAATTTATTTCAAAACTGGATCATAATACAGATACTTTTTTAATGTAATATGGTAGGATATATGATATGTGGCTTTTCCGAAAACAAATGGAAGAGTTGTTTTGTTATGTATGCCGATGCATAATATACGCATTAATGCATGTATATGCGGTTATAGCTTAATCAATTAAATGATTAAATTCAAAATGATCAGCAAATCTTTTTTGAAAAATATTTGAAATAGAAACTAAATTTATCTAACCAATTATTCCTAAGAGTTCCTGTCGGAATGCTGCTAGTTGATGAAAGTTACTTCGGGATCAAGCAATAAAAGTCGAGTCAAATCCTTTTGGATTATTCTCTCAATTCCAATCGAATGCAACTGGATCTAGTATAGTATGAACTGGCGATCAGAACATATATGGATAGAACTTATAACAGGGTCTCGAAAAACAAGTAATTTTTGCTGGGCCTTTATCCTTTTTTTAGGTTCACTAGGATTCTTAGTGGTTGGAACTTCCAGTTATCTTGGTAAAAATCTGATATCCGTATTTCCTTATCAGCAAATTCTTTTTTTCCCACAAGGGATCGTGATGTCTTTTTATGGGATCGCAGGTCTATTCATTAGTTCTTATTTGTGGTGCACAATTTCATGGAATGTAGGTAGTGGTTATGACCAATTCGATAGAAAAGAAGGGATAATGTCCCTTTTTCGTTGGGGATTTCCTGGAAGAAATCGTCGCGTCTTCCTTCGTTTCTTTCTGAAAGATATCCAATCAATCAGAATGGAGGTGAGAGAGGGTCTTTTTCCTCGCCGTGTTCTTTATATGGAAGTCAGGGGCCAAGGAGCTATTCCCTTGACCCGTACTGATGAGAATTTGACTCCACGAGAAATTGAACAAAAAGCTGCCGAATTGGCCTATTTCTTGCGCGTACCCATTGAAGTATTTTGAAATGAACTGAAGAATAAATCTAAGTATGAGAGAAGGAACTTAATACATCTCAAAAGCAGGAGGACGTATATGGAACAATATTAATAAAATCTAATATAACTAATCAAAAATATAACTAATCAAATAGAATATATTAAAAAAAAATATATGAAGGAGAATAGAAACTATTTTGTATACGCATACACATGGTGTCCAGCTTCACTCTTTATACTAGTAAAAGGTCTAATAATTATAGATTCATCAAATATCCTAACATGTCTTTTGTTTTCGTAAAAAATAATTCCTCTTTTTAGGCCTTTGAATTGATACCCTATCCCCGCGCTGCGGTTAGACAGTGAAATCTTTCGAATTTAAAATAGAAATAAAAGAATTAAAGGATCCGGTTCCGGTAGGGTTCGTCTTTAAATCCAAATTCTATTCGTTAGTTCAAATGGGTTTTCGAGTCTTCATCGAAAGGAATAAATGAAGGGAAAATTGGTTACAATTTGCCTAATTGTGATCTCTGGAATATGGAAATAATATTTACTTCTTTTTTTTTCATTTTAAAAGGGCCCTTCTTCTATGTTCTATTCTAGATTATTCTAGATCCAAAGACTCAATTCTTACACAAAAACAAAAATAGGAAAAGATCCATAGGTTCGATACCTTATTCTTGTTTTCTTGTTAGAGTTATAGGCTCTTGTTATATAATTCGTGCTTCATAGAAATCTCAGATAGAATCGACAAATGAAACAGGTTCATTAACAATTCACATCATGGATACAGAATGAAAAAAAAGAAAGCATTGGCTTCCCTCCCATATCTTGTGTCTATACTCTTTTTGCCCTGGTGGATTTCTCTCTCATTTAATAAATGTCTAGAAACTTGGGTTATTAATTGGTGGAATACCAGGCAATCCGAAATCCTTTTGAATGATATTCAAGAGAAAAATGTTCTAGAAAAATTTCTGGAATTAGAAGAACTATTCCTGTTGGACGAGATGATAAAGGAGTACTCGGAGACACATATGCAAAGGATTCGTATAGGAATGCACAAGGAAACAATACAATTGGTCCAAAAACACAATGAATCTCATTTCCATATCATTTTGCATTTCTCTACAAATCTAATCTGTTTCGCTATTCTAAGTGGTTATTTTTTTCTGGGTAATGAAGAACTTTTCATTCTAAATTCTTGGATTCAGGAATTTCTCTATAACTTAAGTGATACAATCAAAGCTTTTTCGATTCTTTTAGTTACTGATTTATGGATCGGATTTCACTCGACCCATGGTTGGGAACTAATGATTGGTTCGATCTACAGCGATTTTGGATTGGCTCAGAATGATCAGATTATATCTGGTCTTGTTTCCACTTTTCCAGTGATTCTAGATACAATTGTGAAATATTGGATTTTCCATTTTTTAAATCGTGTATCTCCTTCGCTTGTAGTAATTTATCATTCAATGAATGAATGAAGAATTTATTAGATCTTTTTCTTTATACTTCTACCTTATTTACTTCAAGGTATTCTTACTATAGTACAATTCTTTCAGTACAATCAATACAATGGCAAACTTGTGGATAGGGAATTCTACTAGATACCTATCAAATTTATTGTAGAAATTCCGGGGATCAATGATTGGACCATGCAAAATAGAAATACTTTTTCTTGGGTAAAAGAACAGATGACTCGATCCATTTATGTATCGATCATGATATATGTAATAACTCGAGCATCTATTTCAAATGCATATCCCATTTTTGCACAGCAGGGTTATGAAAATCCACGAGAAGCAACTGGACGAATTGTATGTGCCAATTGCCATTTAGCTAATAAGCCCGTGGATATTGAAGTTCCGCAAGCTGTACTTCCTGATACTGTATTTGAAGCAGTTGTTCGAATTCCTTATGATATGCAACTGAAACAAGTTCTTGCTAATGGTAAAAAAGGAGCTTTGAATGTAGGAGCTGTTCTTATTTTACCCGAGGGATTCGAATTAGCCCCCCCTGATCGTATTTCTCCCGAAATGAAAGAAAAGATGGGCAATCTTTCTTTTCAGTGTTATCGTCCTAATAAAAGAAATATTCTTGTGATAGGTCCTGTTCCCGGTCAGAAATATAGTGAAATCGTCTTTCCTATTCTTTCCCCCGACCCTGCGACGAAAAAAGACGTTCACTTCTTAAAATATCCCATATATGTAGGTGGGAACAGAGGAAGGGGTCAGATTTATCCTGATGGTAGCAAGAGTAACAATACAGTTTATAATGCTACATCTGCTGGTATAGTAAGCAGAATAGCACGTAAAGAAAAGGGGGGATATGAAATATCCATAGTTGATGCATCAGAAGGACGTCAAGTGGTTGATATTATACCTCCAGGACCAGAACTTCTTGTTTCAGAAGGTGAATCCATCAAGCTTGATCAGCCATTAACAAGTAATCCAAATATAGGAGGTTTTGGTCAGGGAGACGCGGAAATAGTGCTTCAAGATCCATTACGAGTCCAAGGCCTTCTGTTCTTCTTGGCATCTGTGATTTTGGCACAAATCTTTTTGGTTCTGAAAAAGAAACAGTTTGAAAAGGTTCAATTGTACGAAATGAATTTCTAGATCTAGAGATTTCTTAAAATAAAGTTGGTAAAAGTGCCAAATTCTTGTTGATCGATAGAATGATATATGATTCAAAAAATTCTATAAGTCTTTTCTTTATTTTTTTTTTATTCTTTTTTATTTTGCGGGATGTCTGAAACTCATTACTTGTATACCATTCCTAATGATAGAAAATAAGTATACAAATAGAAAGGAATATAATACAAAGCAAGGAGGACGGGAAAAATGAAATTAGTATTCTTAGTCTTCCTAATCGTCTATTCGATTCGATACAAGGCGACACAAGAAAAGGATTTTCTTGTGTCGCCTTGTATCGAATCGAATCATGTCTCCTGTTTGCCAAAGATTCTTATTCCTTGTTTTATTGTCCGGGTAGAATTGAACAAAAAGAACTCCTTCAATTTACTTCAACTTATAACTTAGAAAAATAAAAAAGGAATAGAATAGAGTGGTTTGAAACATCAGAGCATAAGGATCC